TTGATTCATTAGAAATTGGACAGGTAAAGAAATTTCTCGTGGAGTTACGTGCTTACTTAAAAACGAATAAACCTCAATTCAAAGAAATCATATCTTCTACCAAGACATTCACTGGGGAAGCAGAAGCCCTTTTGAAGGAAGCTATTCAGGAACAGATGGAACTCTTTTTACTCCAGGAACAAGTAGAAAAAAATTGATTAATAATTTAATAACTTTATAATTTAACTTTCTAATTTTTAGAAATAGAGAATTTAAATATATATTTAAATATATATGCAAAAATATATATAATATGCAAATAATTTGCGTCCAATAGGATTTGAACCTATACCAAAGGTTTAGAAGACCTCTGTCCTATCCATTAGACAATGGACGCTTTTCTTTTTTTTCTTTAACTTTTAACTAAATTTTAGTTAAAAGTTAAAGAAAAAAAAGAATTCTATAGAAATTCTATAGAATATAGAATAAATCATATACATATATATAAAAAAAATAGAATAAAAAAGTAATTAAATTCAATTAAATTCAATAAATTAAAATTCAATTGAATATTAATAACTAAATTAAGAAATTTAATTGAATAATTAACTAATTTACTAAAAAAATAGATTCATTGAATAATAGAAAAAGATAGATTCGAATAGAATAAATAGATAGATAGGATATAAGCGGGTAGCGGGAATCGAACCCGCATCGTTAGCTTGGAAGGCTAGGGGTTATAGTCGACGTTGATTCATCATTTTTTAACGTCTCTAATTCAAAACCGAACGTGAAACTTTTGTTTCATTCGGCTCCTTTACGGAAGAAATTAAGAGATGGAAGACATGAACAAAAAAAATTGACCCATAACATCTATGTCAGCCTTTGAATACATTTAAAAGAATACATTTTAAATACCTTGCTTTTTAGATGATCCCTATAGAAGAGGAGTATTATAACAATCTGTTTTTTTCTAGTTACTTCGTTCTCTATTTCTATTTGAGAGAATCTTTAGGAAAAGAATAAAATTTCCGTCGAGCTATAAAAAATATGTCGATGTTTCTAGTAAACTAAAAAAATCGTTTAATAGCTATTTTGCTTCAATCTCTCTTATACAAATACAAAACAAATCAAAAAATGGAAGATTTAGTTACGATTAGAAATAAACTTTCTATATCTTTCTCCATGGATCCTTTACTCATACTCAAAAAATTGGGATTATTGATCCAATTCCAAAAACTTATGTTTCATAATTTTCGAATTCAATTTGTCAATTTAGAATTGATTCTTCTTGTATACAAATTACGATAATGTATATTATTCCTCGAATCGGTTGTTGAAAGGTATAAAGGATTAAACCCCTTTAAGTAAGAAATAAAGTTTTTGATCGGGATATGAATCAAGCGAGGGATCCCTTAACTATTAAGGGGGCCATAGAACGAATCGCACTTTTACCACTAAACTATACCCGCTATAATGCAATTATTGTATATAAATGGACCTTTTGTCGAACAAGGGAATTAGTCGTAATTAAGAAATAGGAGCATAATATTATGATAATTAGAGTGTTGACATGTTTCGTAAAGGGGCCCCCTAATGTAATGAAATTACGAAAAGGGGCGAATTTTATGTTTGGATTTTGTTTTTGCTATAAAGGTGTTTTTTGACAGATACATCTCGACAAAACTACTTAATTCATAACATAAAAATGCATTGTGCAATAATCCATCGTTCCATTCTTTTTTAGATACATTACCAGAAAAAAGAAGGAGTAATAAAAAATTACATTTTTCTCTTATATCATTTTGTTCCTATATCATAGGAATCGAAAAGTCTTTTTTATTTATGTTTGATCATGTTTAAATTACAAGTATTTTTTTTTTCAAATCAAATACATTCAAAGAAATCATTGTTATCCAGGATTCATTGGAATAAAAAGAGCCCGGCCAATACCTAGCCGGGCTCCGTCTGTATAAAAAAAGAAACTCAAAAATGGAATAAAATAAATATTATAATAAATATTATTATTATAATAATTTATTTAATATATATATAATCAATATAATATATAATAATGAATAGAAATCAAATAGAAATAAAAAAAAAAAAGAGAGATTAAGATAGACAATAAGATATAAAAAAGGCTTTTTTCAAGCCCTACTTTTTGTTCTTTTTGTTTATGCGATATAACATAAACATAGTAATTTTTTTTTTTTTCAATTTGGGAGAGATGGCTGAGTGGACTAAAGCGTCGGATTGCTAATCCGTTGTACGAATTTTTGTACCGAGGGTTCGAATCCCTCTCTTTCCGTTGATGATTTGGTATTTTTTTTTCTTTTGAACTTATTATTATGGATTATGGAGTTTTTTTTGTTTTCTTTGTTTGTTTTATTTTTTTTTTTTACTAGTTTTTTATTTACTAGTTAAAGATGTAAAATAGACAAAATCCTAAAAATTTTTAAAAATCCAGCACAAGCAAAGAATAAAAAAAAGATTTTTTTATTCTTCACGTCCTGGATTACGTCCTGGATCGTTAGATAGGAATCCGAAAATGAAAAGAGAAACAAAAAATATCACTACCGTGTAAACAAATAGTTTTAGAGTAAGCATTAAAAAATCTCCAAGATAATTAAAAAAGACAGAGAAAGAGAATAGATTCTCTTATATTACACATTATGTTTCTTTTGATACTAAGTTTCTAAGAAATGAAGTGATTTCGAGGAAATATAAAAAATTAGGAAATTTATTTGTAGTAAGAGTTGAGCCTTTTACCACCATTACCAATAATTATACCAAAAATTTTCTTTCATATCCCCAATCTAGGTATTGGTGGTGGACTCAAATCTAATAATAGGGATTTCTCAATGGGATAATAGGATTAGGATTTCTCAATGGAAAAAACGGAAATGATGAGATGGTCCGGATTTTTTTCTCGATCAAAAAATTTCAATATTGGAATCGAGGATTCACACTATAAGACTTATCTGATCTTATAAATTGTTAAAATGTTTGAATTTTTGTTTTCAAATAAATTCTTAATTTTTTAGGACATTATTCAAATTAAAGATCTCACCGAAAACTTACAGCAGCTTGCCAAACAAAAGCTAAGAGAAAAAAGAATAAGGGTATTACTGGCATAATATCTACAATTGGATTCAAAAAAGCGTAGGCTTCAGGCAATTTCGCCAAGAAAAAAATACTTGAATAAAGGGCAGAGTGAATACAAATACAGACCAAACTAAAGATATTTAGCATAACAAACATTTTGTTCTTTAAGAAAATTATAATTGTATTTTTGCTTTTTTTTTGAATTAGAATTCAAATTTTTATTGTATTTTTTTATTATGTATATATATGTAGTATATATATATAATTTATATGTATAAATTTGATTATACTTTTTTCATAATTATATATTAATAATTATATATTCTAAATAAATTATAAATAATTATATACTATAAAATATAATAAAATATATATTAATAATAATTATAATATAAAATAGATACTCTAAAAATAAAAGAATTATATATATAATTATATATAATTAATTCGAATAAATAGAATATATAGATTCTAAGAATATATATATTATTCTATATATAAATTATATATATAAATAAAATAATTAAAATAAAAAAAAATATTAATTATTTAAATTATTTAAATATTGAATTACATATTCATATTGAATAAATATTTATTTTTATTATTTTTATTATTATTAAATTTTTTATTAATATTTTTGATATTAATTAATATTCATTAATATTAATAAATGAGTAAAACTAAAAAAAATGAATCAAATAAGATCAGACCCTCCAAAATACTTCTTTGATTTGAACTTATCCAGTTCAAAATCTTTTCATTCTTAAATAAAAAATAGAAGAAATCATACTTTCATACAATATCTTAATTGAATTCTATGGAATGATCAATAAATTCAGTTTAATTCTATATCTACGCATATCAAAATCCTAACAACAATTTAAATCTTTGAACTGGAATTGACGAACAACCAATACCAATAATAGTGTTTATTAGTATCGAATCAAAATAAAATGGGGCGTGGCCAAGCGGTAAGGCAACGGGTTTTGGTCCCGCTATTCGGAGGTTCGAATCCTTCCGTCCCAGAACACATCCATTCATGATGTATATCATATTTGAATACAAATTTTATATCAGAATAAAGATTACCCTTTCTTTTTTTTAATCATTCGTCTCTAATCTAAATCGAGTCGTTTTTGAAGATGTCGATTCAAAAGCGACTCGATTTTTTTCTTTTTTTTTTTTATTGTAATCACTCTGTATAATTGTATAATAAATATATATTTATTATTATTTCATATTGAATCATATTGATTTATATATATTTTTCTAATATTTTTTTTTAAGAAATTCATTTTTTCTATTTTATAAACTATCAAAATATAATAGAAAATTTATTCATACAATGTCGAGTTAATTTGAATTTTTTTTTATACTTCTTTACTTTAAAAATTGTCCAGTTATATAGAAGGAAAACCTAAAAGTAAAAAGTATAGATTATTATGTATCGATTGAATCAATGACTATTCACGATTTCATAATTGAATCAATTACATACCGGATCCAAGCTAAAGGAATGTTATGGTAAAACTTCGTTTGAAACGATGTGGCAAAAAGCAACGTGCGGCTTGAAAGACATGATTCGATTAGCTGTGGATTCTTACATCCGCCATTTTTTCTAGTATTTCAAGTATATAGAAATCGGGGTGCTCTTGGCTCGACATCGTTTGTTCTGGTCCACTAGAACTCATTGTTTGAGGGACGGGAGAGGGATTGATGATGTAAATAGGACATGATGGAGCTCGAGTTGATTCATTTCTCAGGGGCAAGTATCTAAGGTTAGTGAAAATTAATAAGTTAGAACAACTTCGTAAGTATATTTTTGGTAGAGAAATCGAAAGGATCCAATTCGAGCAAGGTTCAAAAAAAAAGTCAAATTTGTTGGAATTGGTAAAACTATTTCGATCAAAAGTGTATTTGTGGAAATCAACCTTCTATTTGTATGATTCTTTGAGAGAAAGAAAAAAATGGTATGTTGCTGCCATTTTTGAAACGATTAAAGACCCACGAAGTAATGTCTAAACCCAATGATTCAAGGAAAAGCTAAAGGATCCTGGAACAAGTAAATACCATTTTCAAATTGTCTCAAAAATTCTATTAGAATGAAGAAAAAAAAAATAGATTCTAAAGAAGCACAGGCAAGAAAAGGGGGTAGAGACCGCTCAATAAATGAAATACCTAAAGGCTTTGTTTTCCTTTGAGTTATTTGAGAATTATCCAATTTGAGTTATGAGATTTCGAATACGAGGAGTTATTTTTTTTTTTTTCAGAAAGACAAAAAATACTTAAACCGTAGTCTAATTGATTTGATGATTTTATTGATCTATTTGAGATCATAATTTTATACATAGACGTAATTTTTAATTTTCTCGAGCCGTACGAGGAGAAAACTTCTTATACGTTTCTAGGGGGGGTGTTTTGTTCATCTATATCTATCCCAATGAGCTGTTTATCGAATCGTTGCAATTGATGTTCGATCCCGCAGAGAGGGAAGAGATATTCGGAAAGTGGGTTTTTATGATCCAATAAAGAATCAAACCTATTTAAATATTCCTGTTATTCTATATTTCCTTGAACAAGGCGCTCAACCTACAGGAACTGTTCAGGATATTTCAAAAAAGGCAGGTGTTTTTATGTAACTTTGCCCTAATCAATAAACGAAATTCAATTAATGAAAAAAAAGAGGGTGTGGATGACTTGTATATAGATTTATAGAACTCTTTTCTCTTTTATCCCCCCGCTCTCTTGTTCTATTCATACCTAATTTTTTATTTCTTGTTGTTGACATAGAATGTTCTTTTCTATATTCAAAAAAATGGATTTTTATTGATCTTCAAAAAAAAATGAAAATAAAAAAATGGATAGAGTTAGAAGATATAATATAGAAAAAAAGCAAATGAATAATCACTAAATGAAATAATTGGGTCTATAAACACATTACCCCCGATGAGGTGATTTTTTTCTTTATTTATTCATTATTATTTATTCATTAAAAAAAAGAAATATTTATTATTTTATTTTTAGAATATTGAATAAATATTGAATATATATATATCGAATTGAACAAAAAAATTCCAGCACATATAGTGACATATATAGTGACATATATAGTGAAAATATTTTGAATATAGTGAAAGAATACTCCAGGTTCTCACGAAAAAGAATCATTTTTTGAATAACCACTCGCTCGTTATTATTATCAGTTACTAATCCTAGTGACTGGATTTAGATACTTATTTTTTTTTTTTTCATTTATATACTTATTTGTATTTGATAGTAAATAAATGAGATATAATATTTAAAATAGAATATTTATATGATTTTTCATCGAATGACTATTCATCTATTGTATTTTCATGTAAATAGAGGAAAAAAAGACTCTATGAAAAAATTGTCTTTCAATTCTATATTGTTTAATAGGGAGTTAGAATACAGGTGTGGCTTAAGTAAATCAATGGATAGTTTTGATCCTATTGAAAATACCAGTGTAAGTGAAGAACTCCTAATTTTAAATGATATGGATAAAAACATTCCTAGTTGGAATGATAGTGACAATTCTAGTTACAGTAATGTTGATTATTTAATAGGTGTCAGGAACATCCAGAATTTCCTATCTGATAAAACTTTTTTAGTTAGGGATAGTAAGAGGAACAGTTATTCCATATATTTTGATATTGAAAATAAAATTTTGGAGATTGCCAATGATCATTCTTTTCTAAGTGAATCCGAAAGTTTTTTTTCTAGTTATAAGAATTTTAGCTATCTGAATAATGTCTCTAAGAGTGATGATGATCATTCTATGTATGATAGTAAATCTATTTGGAATAATAACATTAATAGTTGCATTGAGAGTTATCTTCGTTCTCAAATCTGTATTGATAGTTACATTTTAGGGGATAGTGACAAATACAATGACAATTACTTTTATAGTTACATTTGTGGTAAGGGCAGAAATAGTAGTGAAAGCGAGAGTTCTAGTTCTAGTATAATAACTAGCACGAATTATACAAATGATAGTGATTTCACTAGAAGAGAAAGTTCTAAAAATCTCGATGAAACTAAAAAGTACAAGCATTTGTGGATTGAATGCGAAAATTGTTACGGATTAAATTATAAGAAATTTTTAAAATCAAAAATGAATATTTGTGAACACTGTGGATATCATTTGAAAATGAGCAGTTCAGATAGAATCGAACTTTCGATTGATCCAGGTACTTGGAATCCTATGGATGAAGACATGATCTCTCTGGATCCCATTCAATTTCATTCGGAAGAGGAACCTTATAAAGATCGTATTGATTCTTATCAAAGAAAGACAGGATTAACTGAGGCTGTTCAAACAGGCACAGGTCAACTAAACGGTATTCCTGTAGCAATTGGTATTATGGATTTTCAGTTTATGGGGGGTAGTATGGGATCCGTAGTAGGTGAGAAAATCACTCGTTTGGTCGAATATGCTACCAATCAGCTTTTACCTCTTATTCTAGTATGTGCATCAGGAGGAGCACGTATGCAAGAAGGAAGTTTGAGCTTGATGCAAATGGCTAAAATCTCTTCTGCTTTACATGATTATCAAACAAATAAAAAGTTATTTTATGTATCGATCCTTACATCTCCTACTACTGGTGGGGTGACAGCTAGTTTTGGCATGTTAGGAGATATCATTATTGCAGAACCAAATGCTTACATTGCATTTGCGGGTAAAAGAGTTATTGAACAAACGTTGAATAAGGCAATACCCGATGGTTCACAAGCGGCTGAATATTTATTCCATAAGGGCTTATTTGATTCAATCGTACCGCGTAATCCTTTAAAGGGGGTTCTGAGTGAGTTATTTCAGCTCCATGCTTTCTTTTCTTTGACTAAAAATGAAAAAAAAAAAGTAGAGCCTAAAATTCTTTTTTAATTCTTTTTTTTTTTCATTTTTGAATTTCAAATAAAATAAATTATGAGACAAAAATAAAATTAGAACATACAAGAGCAAAATAATAAGATAATAAAAGAATAGAATAATACTTTAATACTAAGAATAATAAAAAGGTGTATTATCATACATATGTTTCTTGTAGAAATAGAAGGCGAAATCAATCCATTTATTTAATTCTACATTCCTTCTATTTATTATTAGATTCTATTCTATTTGTGCTTTTGATTCTATTATTTATTAATATTATATTATTTATTCTTTTTTATTTTATTATTGATTTATTCTATACTCATTATATATAGTGAATATATTGAATATATATTATATATACATATTATATACTCAATCTATATATTAGTATATATTCTCTATATTTATTATTCTATATATATTCACTTAACTATACTTAGTATAATTTTTCAAATATACTTAGTATAAGTATATATGAATTCTAGTGATTATAGACTATCTTTCTAAGAATATAAATAAGAATGAAAAAAAAAATATGAAATTAATATAACAATAATCAAAAAAATAACAGGTACAAATATTAAATTGAGGTACCCATTCTATGATAAACTTACCCTCCATTTTTGTGCCTTTAGTGGGCCTAGTATTTCCGGCAATTGCAATGGCTTCTTTATTTCTTCATGTTCAAAAAAACAAGATTTTTTAGATACGGACAGTAGGGACAAATCTGATATTTTTTTTTTAGATCGGGAAGCAATTCGATGAATTACTCCTAATGGTTTACATCAAAATATATAGTGCTAGTTGATGAAAGTTACTTCGGAAACAAAGAAAAGTAAAGTAAAATTCATTTGCTTGGTTTTTTTTATTCTCCCAATTCCCATAAAATAGAACTGGATCTAATATGAGTTGGCGATCAGAACGTATATGGATAGAACTTATAACCGGGTCTCGAAAAACAAGCAATTTCTGCTGGGCCTTTATCCTTTTTTTAGGTTCATTAGGGTTCTTATTGGTTGGAACTTCCAGTTATCTTGGTAGGAATTTGTTATCTTTATTTCCGTCTCAGCAAATTCTTTTTTTTCCACAAGGGATTGTGATGTCTTTCTATGGAATCGCGGGTCTCTTTATTAGTTCTTATTTGTGGTGTACAATTTTGTGGAATGTGGGTAGTGGTTATGATCGATTCGATAGAAAAGAGGGAATAGTGTGTATTTTTCGTTGCGGATTTCCTGGAAAAAATCGTCGTATTTTTCTCCGATTCCTTATGAAAGATATTCAGTCCATCAGAATAGAGGTTAAAGAGGGTATTTATACTCGTCGTGTCCTTTATATGGAAATCATAGGACAGGGGGCCATTCCCTTGACTCGTATTGACGAGAATTTGACTCCACGAGAAATTGAACAAAAAGCTGCAGAATTGGCCTATTTTTTGCGTGTACCAATTGAAGTTTTTTGAAAAAAAAAAAATGAACTGAAAAAAGAATGCTTTCTTAGGGAAAAGAAAATGGATTTCGAAATTTTTCTATTTTTATTTTATAGAAGGGGCGTTCTTTGGTTTCGAAATTCAACTAATATTCATTATGCGAAGTGCTCTTTCCTGTATTCATCAAAAGGGGTAATTGCTTTGAATCTTAGCAATTGATATCTTTTGAAATTTTTTTTTTTCTTCATTCGAATTGGCAGTGGATTCTTTCGCTTTCTTATTTGATTTCTGTATTCTTTCTAAATTCAAGGCAAGGACGAACTCCCGAATTGAAAATAAAAAAAGGCGGGAATAGATTATAGATTTATATAAGCTCTATGACTTGTAATAGAACTTATGCTTGATAGAAAGATTATTATCATATAGAGTTGACGAATGAGGTGAAGCTGAGTTCATTAAAGACGAAAAATGGCAAAAAAGAAAGCATTCATTCCCCTTCTATATCTTACATCTATAGTCTTTTTTCCCTGGTGCATCTCTTTCGCATTTAAGAAAAGTATGGAATCTTGGTTTACTAATTGGTGGAATACTAGGCAATCCGAAATTTTCTTGAATATCATTCAAGAAAAGAGTATTCTAAAAAAATTCATAGAATTCGAGGAACTATTCCTCTTGGATGAAATGCTAAAGGAATACCCGGAAACACGTCTACAAAACCTTCGTACCGGAATCTACAAAGAAACCATCCAATTGATCAAGACGCACAACGAAGATCGTATCCATACGATTTTGCACTTCTCGACAAATATAGTATGTTTCCTTATTCTAAGTGGTTATTCTATTCTAGGTAATCAAGAACTTATTATTCTTAACTCTTGGGTTCAAGAATTCCTATATAACTTAAGTGACACAATAAAAGCTTTTTCTATTCTTTTATTAACTGATTTATGTATAGGATTCCATTCGACCCATGGTTGGGAACTAATGATTGGTTCTGTCTATAACGATTTTGGATTTGCTCAGAATGATCAAATTATATCTGGTCTTGTTTCCACTTTTCCAGTCATTTTAGATACAATTTTAAAATATTGGATTTTTCGTTATTTAAATCGCGTATCTCCATCACTTGTAGTGATTTATCATTCCATGAATGACTGAAAAAACGATCCACTGATCCAATTATAAAGTTTGTTATTTTGTATTGTATAAAAGATAAACATTAAAAAATCAAATTATTCTTTTTCTTTCTACCCCCAAGGGATTCTTTCTATATTCCAGTAGAATTATTTCAGTAAATAGCAGAATCATGGATAGGGAACTATGCCAGTAACCTACCTAATCTTATTGTAGAAATTTTCAGGATAAATGATTAGACCATGCAAACTAGAAATGCTTTTTCTTGGATAAAGAAAGAGATTACTCGATCTATTTCCGTATCGCTCATGATATATATAATAACTCGAGCACCCATTTCAAATGCATATCCCATTTTTGCACAGCAGGCTTATGAAAATCCGCGAGAAGCAACCGGCCGTATTGTATGTGCCAATTGCCATTTAGCTAATAAACCTGTGGATATTGAGGTTCCGCAAACGGTACTTCCCGATACTGTATTTGAAGCAGTTGTTCGGATTCCTTATGATATGCAAGTGAAACAAGTTCTTGCTAATGGTAAAAAGGGGGCTTTGAATGTAGGGGCTGTTCTTATTTTACCGGAGGGTTTTGAATTGGCCCCCCCCGATCGTATTTCGCCTGAGATTAAAGAAAAGATAGGTAATCTGTCTTTTCAAAGTTATCGTCCCACAAAAAAAAATATTATTGTGGTAGGCCCTGTTCCTGGCCAGAAATATAGTGAAATCACCTTTCCTATTCTTTCCCCAGATCCCGCTACTAAGAGAGATGTTCACTTCTTAAAATATCCTATATACGTAGGCGGGAACAGGGGAAGGGGTCAGATTTATCTCGACGGGAGCAAGAGTAATAATAATGTTTATAATGCTACAGCAGCGGGTATAGTAAACAAAATCATACGAAAAGAAAAGGGAGGATACGAAATCACTATAGGGGATGCATCGGATGGACGTGAAGTGATTGATATTATACCTCCAGGACCAGAACTTCTTGTTTCAGAGGGTGAATCTATCAAACTTGATCAACCATTAACGAGTAATCCTAATGTGGGTGGATTTGGTCAGGGGGATGCGGAAATAGTACTTCAAGATCCGTTACGTGTCCAAGGTCTATTGTTCTTCTTGGCATCCATTATTTTGGCACAAATCTTTTTGGTTCTTAAAAAGAAACAATTTGAGAAGGTTCAATTGTCCGAAATGAATTTTTAGGTCCGCGGATTTATCAACATATTAAGCTCGTAAAAAGAACTCAATTTTTGTTGATAATTTATGTAATTCTATTCTGTTTAATAAAAAAATTATGAAAAGACCTTTGCTTCTTTCTAGTCTTTTTCTACCATATTTAGAGAATTCCTTGTACCGTAGTACTAGTCATTCCTAGTATGTATATTGTGAAGAAGACTATTTTACTTTGTTTCTTTGTTTTTTTTTCAACCCCACAATAAATTAGAACGTTATGGTTATGTCATTGTTTTCAGATTTCAATGTCCTAGAATAGAAATATATTAATAGTTTTCTATTGTAATAGAAGAAAATTCGACTTGATACTAAACATAAAATAAATAGGCAGATAATATTAAGCAAAGTAGAAATAGAAATGGGGAAAGCGGGATTCTAGGAGGGATTATTTGTCTTTTCCTAGAGTCCGATTCCTTCTTGCTTGTGTCGAAATAGAAATATTATAAAAAAGATTATTAATAGAATAATCCTTCTTGATACCCTTCCTGAAAGAATCCTATTCTTACCTTAGTTTCGATTTTTTCCAACTTAGAACCTTTATGACATAGAATATTTTTTTTTATTTATTGCATATAATATAATACGTAGTGGACAAACAAAAAAGAGAGGGAATTTGATTGACCAAATACAACTTTTTCAATGAACTTATTTATAAAAAAAATTCAACCATGATTCGATACTATTAGAGACTAAAATAGATTTCAAGTAAGATTCTAGT